AAAGCGGTAATTCAAATCCACTGCGGTACTCTATGTAAAATTCCCCCCAAAAAGAAAATAGAGGGGAAAGATACCAAAGCAGTCCTGTATCAGACTGGCTGTCTTCTTGTAGTTGGATCCCCAAGTTTTTGGAATGCTCCAAACTCTACTTGAGCATCCAAATCTGGGTCAATACCAGCAAAAACATCTCTGAACAAGGTTCTAGCACCATGCCAAATGTGTCCGAAGAAGAAGAGCAAAGCAAACGAAGCATGCCCAAAAGTAAACCAACCCCTTGGACTGCTACGAAAAACACCATCGGATTTCAAAGTCGCACGATCTAATTCAAAAATTTCACCCAATTGAGCGCGTCTAGCATATTTTTTCACAGTAGCAGGATCACTATAACTGACTCCATTGAGTTCACCGCCGTAGAACTCAACGGTTACACCTACTTGTTCAACACTATACTTCGATTCTGCCCTTCTAAAAGGAACATCAGCTCTAACAATTCCATCGCCGTCTACCAAAACGACTGGAAATGTTTCAAAAAAAGTAGGCATACGACGTACAAAAAGCTCACGGCCTTCTTTATCTCTAAAGATAGGGTGTCCTAACCATCCAACCGCTATTCCATCTCCGTTATCCATTGAGCCTGCCCTGAATAATCCTCCTTTTGCCGGATTATTGCCGATATAATCATAAAAAGCTAATTTTTCAGGAATTTTAGACCAGGCTTCTGATAAACTTTGATTTTCGGCTAGCCCAGCGCTAATTCTTCGATATATCTCTTGCTGGAAGTAACCCTGATCCCATTGATAGCGAGTCGGGCCAAATAATTCGATGGGGGTAGTTGCTGAACCATACCACATAGTTCCAGCAACAACAAAAGCTGCAAAAAAGACAGCTGCGATACTACTGGAAAGTACGGTTTCAATATTTCCCATACGCAATCCTTTGTATAGACGTTGTGGCGGTCGGACGCTAAGATGGAATAAACCCGCTAATATGCCCAATGTACCTGCTGCAATATGATGAGAAGCTATTCCTCCCGGAACAAAAGGATCAAACCCTTCCACGCCCCACGACGGATTTACAGGTTGTACTTTTCCCGTTAGTCCATAAGGATCGGACACCCATATTCCGGGACCATACAAGCCTGTTACATGAAATGCACCAAAACCAAAGCAAGCCACCCCGGAGAGAAATAAATGAATTCCAAAGATCTTGGGCAAATCCAAAGAAGGTTTTCCTGTCCGTTCATCACAAAATATTTCTAGATCCCAATAGACCCAATGCCAGATAGCTGCCAAAAAGCATAAGCCAGAAAACACAATATGTGCCCCAGCTACACCTTCGTAACTCCAAATTCCCGGATTCGTTACAGTCCCTCCTGTGATACTCCAACCTCCCCATGAATTGGTTATTCCTAACCGAGTCATGAAGGGAATAACGAACATACCCTGTCTCCACATTGGATCAAGAACAGGGTCAGAAGGATCAAAAACTGCTAATTCATACAGAGCCATCGAGCCCGCCCAACCAGCAACCAGAGCTGTATGCATTATATGAACGGAAAGTAACCGGCCGGGATCATTCAATACAACGGTATGAACACGATACCAAGGTAAACCCATGGAAAATACCCCTTTATCAAAGAAAAATAGACACTACGTAACTTTATTGCATTGAAAAAAACTATACTATGACTATCCTATGGACCTCCCTTGTTCGGTGGATTATTTCCTAAGAAGGGCTAGGTTACTATTTATTCTATTCTGTTTGTAATAATGGAATAATTCTGTTCGTAGGAACAAAGAGAAGCAGATTTATTCTATACTCGATAAGTACCAATACGCAATGGGGGGTTGGTACCATTTTCTATGAGTAAATGTTTATCATTAGAAGGACTTATTCGTAAAAATTTTCCTTTATTTATTTTGTCTTTCTTTCTAAATTTTTCTAATTTATGGATAAAATAAATATGATAAAGCCAATATTATAAAGACAATAAAACCATATTGTTACGTTTCCACATCAAAGTGAAATATAGTATTTAGTTCTTTTTTCTTTCAATTCATGCCTATTGGTGTTCCAAAAGTACCTTTCCGCAGTCCTGGAGAGGAAGATGCATCTTGGGTTGACGTATAGTGCGACTTGTCAGATATATTGGGTCATATGGGATTTCCCCGTTCTCTCCCCCGATCGAGATATCCTCTGTTTCGCCCAAGAAAGAGAAATTGAATCATCAAAAAATTGGAGCGTGAAGTGCAATTAGATGCATTCTTTGGGGAGATTCATAATACTATTATCAATTAGAATAATTTATGGTTGGCTTTGGTTGGACTAAAAAATGAAGTATCCAGGCTCCGTTTAGAAAAAATCCAATTGGTAATATATCTATGATTACTACATGTATCATAAATGATTGCTGTTTGTTATTTGTAAAGTCATAACAAAAAGAAATGGTGATGGGAAGATTTGTCCTATATGTGCAAATCCAAATCGGGCAGATCTTTAC